ATAAATGAAATGTGAAATTTTTGAGTAGTCTACTTCCCTTCGAATGAGGAATCCTTTTATTAATTTATTAATAGTATTTTTATTAATTTATTAATATTATAAAGAATACCTTAGAACCCATAAGGGATTTACTTGTCTATATATTGTTCCATCTGATCTTTTAGGCCCCTACTTCACCTCGACGGTTATGTCATGTTAAAGCCTATATGCGATGCATAGACCCCCGCAACCATGCCATATTTGTTTACTTGAACAGAAACAGAATTTCTTTCTAAAATAAGCGGAATGGTTAATTCCGAGAAATACTTTTTTTAACGAGGTACAACTAGCAATTCCTTTTTCTATGTTACGGAATCGACCATAGATCAATTCCCCTTCTATATTGGAGTATTGAATACACCCACAATTCCGAGCTTCATGTTACTCCTACTAGGTACTAAGAGACATGTCAGAGCCGGGGCATCCCAATCGGATTGAACGGGATGACAGTTTCGCATTTCGAATCTGTAAAATCAGAATTTCGATCAAATCACACATCGCAGTATACAAGGCCTTCTAACTCTTTAAGAGGTTTATCTAAAAGATTCGCGATATAACTAGGAAGACGCTTCAAATACCACACATGAGTTACTGGACACGCGAGTTTAATGTATCCCATTTGATATCTTCGTACTCGAGAATCCACAAATTCGACTCCACATTGTTCACAAAATTTCGGGTCTTCTTTTTCATCTCCGATTACTCGATAATTTCCACAAGCACAAATTCCACTTTTTATGGGTCCAAAAATTCTTTCACAAAACAACCCATCTTTTTCCGGTTTATTGGTTTTGTAATGAAAAGTATAGGGTTTTGTTACCTCTCCAACAATCTCTCCATTAGGTAAAACTTTCTCGGCCCAAGTAATTATTTGTTGAGGAGAAACTAATCCAATTCGAAGTTGTTGATGTTTATATCGGTCGATCATAAAAGAAATTTTTGAATTCATTCCGATCAAGCTTCCTTCCTATTAATCTGGAAGTTCTTCTCAGATATAAGGAAATGGTTCAGTTCCAGAGCCAAAGATCGTAGTTCTCGAACTAGCAATCGAAAAGATTCAGGAGCATCCTCGGGGTTCGATATTGTCCCACCCATGATCGTAGTACCAAGTACTTCCTGACGAGCTCGAATATGATCCGATTTATAAGTAAGCATCTCTTGTAAAATATGAGCAACACCAAACCCCTCTAGAGCCCAAACTTCCATTTCTCCTACCCGTTGTCCCCCTTGCTTGGCCCTTCCTCTAAGGGGTTGTTGTGTAACAAGTGCGTAATGTCCACTAGAACGTCCATGAATTTTATCATCAACTTGATGAATTAATTTCAGAATATAGGACTTTCCTATTATAACAGGTTGTTCAAAAGGATCCCCCGTTCTTCCATCAAAGATTCTGCTTTTTCCTGGATACTCGGGTTCAAATACCCATGGATTCGCGGTTTGCTTACTGGCTTGATATAATTCAGAAAACACTAGTTTTCTCGAAGCCTCTTGCTCATATCTCTCGTCAAAGGGTGATATTCGATAATGCCTGTCTAGCAGATTACCTGCTAACCCGAGCGAGCATTCAAATATCTGTCCGACATTCATTCGTGAAGGTACTCCTAATGGGTTGAAGACCATATCAACGGGTGTTCCATCTTGCAAATAAGGCATATCTTGTCTAGGCAAAATTTTTGAAATGATACCCTTATTCCCATGTCTTCCAGCTACTTTATCCCCTACTTTTATTTCACGTTTCTGTGAAATATATACACGAATAGTTTCTGGATTATAACTGGAACCCCCTTTTTTCTGAATCCATCTCACATCAATAACTCGGCCTCTGCTGCCTATAGGTAGTTTTAGACAAGTTTCTTTTGCCGTGGATACCTGAATACCGAGTATGGCCCGTAATAATCTATCTTCCGGGGCATATGACGATTCTTTGGCTATCTGTGGCGTTAATTTACCTACTAAAATATCACCCGTTTCTACCCACGACCCCAGCATCACAATTCCATTTCTGTCTAAATTGCGAAGTAAGTGGGCTTCTAAATGTGGTATTTCATTAGTGATCCTTTCAGGACCTTGGCTTGTCACATGAGTCTGAATTTCATATTTCCGTATGTGAAAAGAAGTATAAATATCTCTATATACCAGACGTTCGTTAATAAGTACCGCATCTTCAAAATTGTACCCCTCCCACGGCATATAAGCTACTAATACATTTTTTCCCAAAGCGAGCTCGCCACCAACTGTAGCGGCACCATCCGCTAAAATTTGTCCCTTTTTAATACATTTACCCCGTGGAACCTGAGGTTTTTGATGCATACAAGTATTTTTATTGGAACGTTGATACATAACCAATGGAATGCTTAGAGTGTCCCCATTACCTGATAACATGATCTTGTCAGTATCGGTATAAATGATCTTTCCCTCGTGTTCGGCTATAGCGGAAACCCCCGAATCGAGAGCCACTTGG